AATGTTGATCTTTTTTTTGGCGTCAAGGACATTCGGAATTTTTTCTCTGATGATACTTTTTTAGTGAAAGATAGTAATGGGGACAGTTATTCTATATATTTTGATATTGAAAATCATATTTTTGAGATTGCCAATGATCATCCTTTTTGGAGTGAACTAGAAAGTTCTTTTTATCGGAATTCTAGTTATCTGAATAATGGATCTAAGAGTAAGAATCCCGACCACGATCGTTACATGGATGATACTCAGTATACTTGGAATAATCACATTAATAGTTGCATTGACAGTTATCTTCAGTCCCAAATCTGTATTGATAGTTACATTGTAAGTGGTAGTGACAATTCCAGTAACAATTACATTTCTAGTTCCATTTGTGGTAAAAGTGGAAATAGTAGTCAAAACGAGGATACCAGAACGAGTGATCAAACTATACCAGAAAGTTCTACTAATCTGGGTGTAACTCAACAATACCGGCATTTGTGGGTTCAATGCGAAAATTGTTATGGATTAAATTATAAGAAATTTTTTAAATCAAAAATGCATCTTTGTGAACAATGTGGATATCATTTGAAAATGAGTAGTTCAGATAGAATCGAACTTTTGATCGATCCGGGCACTTGGGAGCCTATGGATGAAGACATGGTCTCTCTGGATCCCATTGAATTTCATTCGGAGGAGGAGCCTTATAAAAATCGTATCGATTCTTATCAAAGAAAGACAGGATTAACCGAGGCTGTTCAAACAGGCAGAGGGCAACTAAACGGTATTACCGTAGCAATTGGGGTTATGGATTTTCAATTTATGGGGGGTAGTATGGGATCCGTAGTCGGGGAGAAAATTACCCGTTTGATTGAATACGCTACTAAAGAAGTTCTACCTCTTATTATAGTGTGTGCTTCCGGAGGGGCACGCATGCAAGAAGGAAGTTTGAGCTTGATGCAAATGGCTAAAATATCTTCTGCTTTATATGATTATCAATCAAATAAAAAGTTATTCTATGTACCAATTCTTACATCTCCTACTACCGGTGGGGTGACAGCTAGTTTTGGTATGTTGGGGGATATCATTATTGCCGAACCCAATGCCTACATTGCCTTTGCGGGTAAAAGAGTAATTGAACAAACATTGAATAAAACAGTACCCGAGGGTTCACAAGCGGCTGAGTATTTATTCCAGAAGGGCTTATTCGATCTAATCGTACCACGTAATCCTTTAAAAAGCGTTCTGAGTGAGTTATTTCAACTCCACACTTTCTTTCCTTTGAATCAAAATTAGAACATTAAGTTCAATTATTTTGAGCAAACAAGTAATTAGTTTATCGGAATCCAAGTCAAAATTAGACGAATGGGGTTTTCTTTGTTGACATAAGATCTAATTATATAAAGAATCAAAAGTCACAGAAAATCCGCCCCTTTTTCTATATTCCTGATTATTGATCAAGAAATGAAATTCTTATTTTCGTGAAATTAGGCAAATCAAAAAAATCTACTCTTCTCGTCATATATAATGAAAATATATAAAATATATAATTTTTTATTTTTCTATATCTTACGATAATCCTATTTTGACTAAGAATCCCTGCTGGATGGGATTCTAACAAACCCTTCAATATATTCAATATTGAATATAAATAGAATCTAATTAATTTTTAAGAAACTTTTTGTTTAGTAAATGAAATTCGAAGACAAGAGCAAAAAATGAAGAAAATAATATAATATCTCATCCATATCCTTTCAAATCTTTCATGTAGAAAGATGAAAAACTACATTATATACTCACTTAGATAGATACTTAGATTTATACTTAATACATATTAAGTAATAATAATAATTCCAATTTAGAATTATCAAATTATAATAAGATATCTTTATATATAATAAGATATCTTTATATTATAAATATAAAATATAAATAATAATAACAGGTACAAATAGTAAATCGAGGTACCCATTCTATGACAACTCTTAACTTTCCCTCTGTTTTGGTGCCTTTAGTAGGCCTAGTATTTCCGGCAATCGCAATGGCTTCTTTATTTCTTCATGTTCAAAAAAACAAGATTGTTTAGAGCCGATGGCACAAAATCTCATCTATTTTTTTTTTTTCAAAACTGACGTTTGTATCATAACACAGATATCCATTTAGCAAAATATGGTATAGTATAAGCGGCTTCCGCCGAAAAACTCTTATGTCTCCATAAAATGCTATAGGGGTCAATGGATTCTAGCTATTTTCAAATAGACCCGAATCGACGGATAGCTGAACTGTAAAGTTGGTCTATCTATTTGGCTATCTTTAGTGAGATCATACGAAGGGTATGTTATTAGTTTAGATCTAACGAATTTAATGAATTACTCCTAAAGGGTCACATCAAACTAGTGCTAGTTGATGCGAGTTACTTCGGAAACAAAAGGACTAAAGTCAAATTCATTTGGGGTATTCTCTCAATTCCAAAAAAATCAACTGGATCAAGTATGAGTTGTCGATCAGAACATATATGGATAGAACCTATAACGGGGGCTCGAAAAACAAGTAATTTCTGCTGGGCTGTTATCCTTTTTTTAGGTTCATTAGGATTCTTGTTGGTTGGAACCTCGAGTTATCTTGGTAGAAATTTGATATCTTTATTTCCGTCTCAGGAAATCGTTTTTTTTCCACAAGGAATTGTGATGTCTTTCTATGGGATCGCGGGTCTTTTTATTAGCTCCTATTTGTGGTGCACAATTTCGTGGAATGTAGGTAGTGGTTATGATCGATTTGATAGAAAAGAAGGAATAGTGTGTATCTTTCGTTGGGGATTTCCTGGAAAAAATCGTCGGGTCTTCCTCCGATTTCTTATAAAAGATATTCAGTCCGTCAGAATAGAAGTTAAAGAAGGTATTTATGCTCGTCGTGTCCTTTATATGGATATCAGAGGCCAGGGAGCCATTCCATTGACTCGTACTGATGAGAATTTTACTCCACGGGAAATGGAACAAAAAGCTGCTGAATTGGCCTATTTCTTGCGTGTACCAATTGAAGTATTTTAAGAAATGAGCCGAGAGATGAAAGCTTTCTCAGCAGGAGGGTAAAAACGCAAGAATCCTCTTTTTCCATAACATAACTTAATTGAGGTTTCTTCAGAACATTCATTCGAGTCAAAGCAGATATATATGGAACAAGTAGAAAAAAAACTCTTTTGGGGATCTTATATATGTATCGAAATATACACAACTCAATTCAATAAATCAATAAAAAAATAAGAAACAAATCGAAATATCTCATAATCAACCATTTAGAAATAAGGAAATTCCCCCTTTTTAAACTTGTTGTAATTGAGACTTTAGAGATCAGATCTTATAATTTTTTCGAAGCTTCTTTTTATACTTTTTGTGCTCCTTAATGACCAAAAAATTGAATCTCTTATAATGATAACTAGCCCATTTCTGTCGTTTTTTGCCGCTCATTTTTCACAATATTCTTCAGAAATTTCGCTCAATTATTCTATCCCTGACTACTCATAGTAAGTTCAATTTTTTCGAAATATTAGAGATTTTGATATAATGATAGAAAAGGAGTTCTTTCGTCTCAAAATCTGTATTCATATTCATTATTTCAAATTTTCCGGGCATTCATCGAAAGGAGATATGTGCTTCGAATTTGACCAATTGAGATATAGGGAAACAATATTTTTTGATTATTTATTCATTCCAATTTTTCGTCTATTTCTGTATTTTTTTCTAGATTCATAGGTTCGATAACTTGTAATAGAACTGATGCCTGAGAGAAATATTAGATTACATAGAGTCGACGAATGAGATGGGTTCATTAACAATTCAGAGATGAAAAAATGGAAAAAAAGAAAGCATTCACTCCTCTTTTATATCTTGCATCTATAGTATTTTTGCCCTGGTGGATTTCTCTCTCATTTCAAAAAAGTATGGAATCCTGGGTTACTTATTGGTGGAATACTAGGCAATCCGAACCTTTTTTGAATGATATTGAAGAAAAGAGTATTCTAGAAAAATTCATAGAATTAGAGGAACTCCTCTTCTTAGAGGAAATGATTAAGGAATACTCGGAGACACATCTACAAAACCTTCGTATAGGAATTCACAAAGAAACAATCCAATTAATCAAGATACACAACGAGGGTCGTATTCATACGATTTTGCACTTCTCGACAAATATAATCTGTTTCATTATTCTAAGTGGTTATTCTCTTTTGGGTAATAAAGAACTTGTTATTCTTAACTCTTGGGCTCAGGAATTCCTATATAACTTAAGTGACACAATAAAAGCTTTTTCTCTTCTTTTATTAACTGATTTATGTATCGGATTTCATTCGCCCCATGGTTGGGAACTGATGATTGGCTTTGTCTACAAGGATTTTGGATTTGTTCATAATGAGCAAATTATATCTGGCCTTGTTTCCACTTTTCCAGTCATTCTAGATACAATTTTCAAATATTGGATTTTCCGTTATTTAAATCGCGTATCTCCGTCACTTGTAGTGATTTATCATTCAATGAATGACTGAAAAATTATTTACCTAATCCAATTAGAATGTTTCTTACTTTGCAGTTGTACATAAGCAAAGCATTGAAAATCGTACTTACTCTTTATCTTTCTACCCATCCCGGAGATTCATCCTATATATTAATCCAGTCAAATTATTCCAGTAAATACAAATTATTCCAGTAAATAACAGAATCGTGGATAGGAAACTCCATTAGTGACCTACCCCAATTTATTGTAGAAATTTTCGGGATCAATGGTTGGACCATGCAAACTAGAAATACTTTTTCTTGGATAAAGGAACAGATTACTCGATCTATTTCCGTATCGCTCATGATATATATCATAACTCGTGCATCCATTTCAAATGCATATCCCATTTTTGCACAGAAGGGCTATGAAAATCCACGAGAAGCGACTGGACGTATTGTATGCGCCAATTGCCATTTAGCTAATAAACCAGTGGATATTGAGGTTCCGCAAACGGTACTTCCCGATACTGTATT